TCCGCTTCCAGGATAAATTCTCCCGTTTGTGCCTCATAAAAAGAACTAGCAGGTTGATGGATCATTACCCTGATGATATAACAGTTCTCTATCTCGCGTGATGAAACGAAGAGAAAAGAAAGAAAGATAAAGAATAATAGGAAAAAAAAGATAGAATTGAACAACCGTACGGGCATTATCTTTTGTGCATTGCATACGGCTCTACAATAAAATTGACCCCTACCTTCCATTGAAGAAAGAGAAAAATAGAATCTATCAGACCCAGATGGATAAATGATCAAATTGCCACCCTTCCTTTCAGAGGAGTTAAAAAATACTATGATGGCTCCGTTGCTTTCTATTTTGAAATTGATTCTTTTTTTTTGTCTTTGATTCAGCAATCCCAAAGTTTCTTTTTGATCCAATCAAATAAGGAGAAATCTTGTTTTTTTTTCGCCCTCTTTTTTTATAACATAAATATTGTTAAGAGCCCTTCGGTGTGAAAACAAAAAAGTTTGTGACGCTGAACTGGACTCCCGATAGATAAGAGAAATCGGAAATACCTTTTATCTCATACTACTCTCTCGATACATAATCGAATATTTTGAAAAAAAAAAACAATACAAAAATTTTGCATATCGAATTCGAAGTGCCATGCTATTATTACTTAATATTCATATGGCGAAGGCATAGTCTTCTTTTTTCTCTCAAATAAAAAAAACCTCATTGGCGCCAAGCGTGAGGGAATGCTAGACGTTTGGTAATTTCTCCTCCAACCAAGATAAAAGATCCCATTGACGCGGCTAATCCCATGCATATTGTATGGACATCTGGTCGCACAAATTGCATAGTATCGTAAATAGCTACTCCAGGTATTACCCATCCGCCAGGAGAGTTTATAAACAAATACAGATCTTTGGTATCATCCTCGATACTGAGATATACCATAAGACCAATAAGTTGATTCGAGATCTCGCTATCAACTTCTTGGCCTAAAAAAAGTAATCTTTCTCGATAAAGTCGGTTGATTAGGGTAAAATTGTATCCCTTAGGAACCGTACATGCACCTTTTGACGCATACGGTTCAAAAAATAATTGCGAAAAAAAAAAGAATCAATGTATAGATTCAAGTCCTCTTTCTTTGTTCCTATTCTTTTTTCATAGCAGGTTTTTTCTGACTTCTAATGAAAGGACTTTTTCTTCGATTTTTCAATAAAGACGAATTTGAACTTCTTTCTTCCTTATAATAGAAAAAAAAGTCACTAAACTTATCGAATTAACTTCTCATTGATGTATTGTTTCATCGAGATTCAATCAAAATCACGATGGTATTTTCTTGTTCCTGAATGGGTCTCTTTCATCTTTTTAGGTTTATGCTCTACTCCGGGTAAAGATCCGCCCGATTTTGATTTGCACATATAGGACAAATCTTCTCATTACCATTTCTTTTTGTTATGACTTTCTTTTTTTTTTTTTCAATTCATTTCATACCTTTCACCAAGTATTTAGTTTGAGATTCCCTCGCTTGACAAATAGGATCTCTTTACAAATACCAAACAGGAATCATTTATGATACAAGTAGTAATCATAGATATATTATGATACTAATTGGGTTTTTTCTAAACGGAGCCTGGATACTTCATTTTTTAGTCCAACCAAGCCAACCATAAATTATTCTAATTGATAATAGTAATGTGAATCCCCCAAACAATGGATCTAATTGCGCTTCACGCTCCAAATTTTTGATGATTCAATTTATCTTTCTTGGGCGAAACAGAGGATATCTCGATCGGGGGAGAGAACGGGGAAATCCCATATGACCCAATATATCTGACAAGTCGCACTATACGTCAACCCAAGATGCATCTTCCTCTCCAGGACTTCGGAAAGGTACTTTTGGAACACCAATAGGCATTAATTGAAAGAAAAAAGAACTAAGTACTATATTTTACTTTGATGTGGAAACGTAACAACATTATTTTATTGTCTTTATAATATTGGTTTTATTGTATTTATTTTATCCATAGATTAGAAAAATTCATAAAGAAAGACAAAAGAAGAAATAAAGGAAAATTTTGATGAATAGGGCCTTTTAATGAGGAATAAGGAAGGACACATTTACTGATAGAAAATGGTATCAACCACCCATTGCGTATTGGTACTTATCGGGTATAGAATAAATCTGCTTCTCTTTGTTCCTACGAATAGAATTGTTTCATTATTACCAATAGAATAGAACAAATACTAACCCTTGTTCAGTGGATTATTTCAGAACAAGGGGGATCCATAGAATAGTCATAGTATAGCTTTTCCAATGCAATAAAGTTACGTAGTGTCTATTTATCTTTGATAAAGAGGTATTTTCCATGGGTTTACCTTGGTATCGTGTTCATACCGTTGTATTGAATGATCCCGGTCGGTTGCTTTCCGTTCATATAATGCATACAGCTCTGGTTGCTGGTTGGGCAGGTTCGATGGCTCTGTATGAATTAGCAGTTTTTGATCCTTCTGACCCTGTTCT